AAAAAAGTTCCTCGATGGTCATACAAATTAATCAACGATTTTGAACAACAGGAGGGGGAAACCGAAGAAACTGTGGTAGAGGATCATCAGATTCGTTCAAGAAAATCCAAACGTGTAGTGATTTTTACTGATAACCAACAAAATACTGATGCTTATACTAATACCAAAGAAACTGATCAAACAGGCGAAGTTGCTTTGATACGTTATTCCCAACAATCGGATTTTCGTCGAGACATAATCAAAGGCTCCATGCGCGCTCAAAGACGTAAAACAGTTACTTGGAAACTCTTTGAAGCAAATGCACATTCCCCTCTTTTTTTGGACCGAATAGACAAATCTTTTTTTTTTTTTTTTGATATTTCTGAACGGATGAAAAAAAAATTTAGAAATTGGATGTGGCAAAACACAGAATTCACAATTTCGAATTATACAGAGAAAAAGACAAAAGAAAGCGCGAAAAAAAAAGAGGAGGACAAAAAAGAAGAAGACAAAAGAAAGGAGAAAGTGCGTATACAAATAGCGGAAGCCTGGGATAGTATTTTACTTGCTCAAGTAATGAGAGGTTTTTTATTAGTAACCCAATCAATTCTTAGAAAATATATTATAGTACCTTCATTGATAATAGCTAAAAATATCGTCCGTATACTATTATTTCAATTTCCGGAATGGTATGAGGACTTAAAGGATTGGAATAGAGAAATGCATGTTAAATGTACCTATAACGGTGTTCAATTATCAGAAAAAGAATTTCCAAAAAACTGGTTAACAGACGGCATTCAGATCAAGATCCTATTTCCTTTTCGTCTTAAACCTTGGCACAGATCTAAGTTACGAGCCCCTTATAACGATCCAATGAAAAAGCAAGGTCAAAAAAATGATTTTTGTTTTTTAACAATTTTTGGAATGGAAGCTGAACTACCTTTTGGTTCTCCCAGAAAAAAACTTTCATTTTTTGAACCGATTTTAAAAGAACTCAAAAAAAAAATTAAAAAATTGCAAAAGAAATGTTTTCTAATTCTAGGAATTTTTAAAGAACAAACAAAATTGTTTGTAAATGTCTCAAAAAAACCAAAAAAATGGATCATTAAAAACATTCTGTTTATAAAAGAAATAATAAAAGAACTCTCAAAAATAAACCCAATTATATTATTTGGATTGAGAGAAATAGAAGTATATGAATTGAGTGAAATTAAAAAAGATTCAATAATCAGTAATCGGATGATTCAGGAATCGTCCATTCAAATTAGATCTCAGGATTGGACAAATTATTCATTAACAGAAAAAAAAATGCAAGATCTGACTGATAGAATAAACACAATCATAAATCAAATAGAAAAAATTACAAAAGACAAGAAAAAGGGATTTATAACTTCAGATAGAAGTTTGAGTTCTAACAAAATAAGTTATGATGATAAAAGATTGGAATCACAAAAAAATATTTGGCAGATATTAAAAAGAAGAACTGCTCGATTAATCCGTAAATCCCATTATTTTCTAATATTTTTCATTGAAAAGATATACATAGATATCTTTCTATCTATGATTAATATTCCTAGTATCAATACACAGCTTTTTCTTGAATCAACAAAAAAAATTATTAATAAAAACATTAACAGTAATGAAGCAAATCAAGAAAGAATTAATAAAACAAATCAAAGTTTAATTAAATTTATTTCGATTATAAAAGAGTCACTTTCTAATACTAATATTAGTCTTAGTCAAAAAAATTCAAAGACTTTTTTTGACTTATCTTACTTTTCACAAGCATATGTATTTTACAAATTATCACAAACCCAACTTATTAAGTTAGAGAAATTGAAATCTGTATTTCAATATAATGGAACCCCCCTTTTTCTTAAGAATGAAATAAAGGATTTTTTTGTTGTAAGACAAGAACTATTTCATTCCGAATTAAGACCTAAGAATCTTCGCAATTCTGGAATGAATCAATGGACAAATTGGTTAAGGAGTCATTATCAATATCAATGTGATGTATCTCAAATTAAATGGTCTAGAGTAGTACCACAAAAATGGCGAAATATATTGAACTGTATAGCTCAAAATAAAGATTTATATAAAGATTTGTGTGATTTATATGAAAAAGATGAAAAAGATGAATTAATTCACTACGAAAAAAAAACAAAAATTGAAACGGATTTATTATTGAATCAAAAGGATAATTTTAAAAAACAATATAGATATGATCTTTTAGCATATAAATCTATAAATTCTGAAACTAAGAAGTACTCTTCAATTTATGGATCACCATTACAAGTAAAAACTAACCAAGATATTTTTTATAATTACAACACACATAAACAAAAATCATTTAATATGGTAGAAGATGATATTCGAGATATGGATAAAAATACGGATAGAAAATTTTTTGATTGGAGAATTCTCGATTTTTGTCTTAAAACGAAGGTCGATATTGAGGCCTGGATCAATATTGATACTGACACTAACAGTAATAAATATACTAAGACTAGGACTAGGGTTAATAAGTATCAAATAATTGATAAAATCAATAATAATGGTCTTTTTTATCTCACACTTCAGCAAGACCAAAAAATCAACCTATCCAATCAAAAACCCCTTTTGGATTGGATGGGAATGAATGAAGAAATACTAAGTCGTCCCATATCAAATCTGGAACTTTGGTTCTTGCCAGAATTTGTGAGACTTTATAATACGTATAAAATGAAACCGTGGGTTATACCAATTAAATTACTACTTTTTCATTCTAATATAAAAAAAAATGCTAGTGAAAACAAAAGCATCACTGGAAATAAAAAAAGAGATCCTTTTATATCAATATCGTCGAATGAAAAAAAATCTCTTGAATTAGAAAACCGAAATCAAGGAGAAAAAGAATCCACGGGCCAAGCAGATCTTAAATCAGCTCTTTCAAACCAAGAAAAAGATGTTGAAGAAGATTATACGGGATCGGACATGAAAAAACATAGAAATAAAAAGCAATACAAGATCAATACAAAAGCGGAGTTTGATTTCTTCCTAAAAAGGTATTTGTATTTTCAATTGAGATGGGATGATTCTTTAAATAAAAAAATAATCAATAACATCAACGTATATTGTCTCCTGCTTAGACTGATAAATCCAAGAGAAATTACTATATCCTCTATTCAAAGGGGCGAAATGAGTCTGGATATTTTGACGATTCAGAAAGATGTAACTCTTACAGAATTTATTAAAAGGGGATTTTTGATTATTGAACCAATTCGTCTAGCTATAAAAAATGATGGAAAATTTATTATGTATCAAACCCTCGGTATTTCATTAGTTCATAAAAGTAAACATCAAATAAATCAAAGATACCGAGAAAAAAAACATGTTGATAAGAATTCTGATGAAGTCATTACAAAACATCAAAAGATGACTGGAAATAGATATAAAAAAAATTATGATTTGTTTGTTCCTGAAAATATTTTATCGCCTAGACGTCGTAGAGAATTGCGAATTCTAATTTGTTTAAATTCTAAGAATAGACATAGAAAGGCATCTTTTTGTAATGGGAATGAGGTAAACAGTCAAGTTGTGGATAAAAGCAAAAAATATAAAAAAAAACTTCTAAAATTAAAGCTATTTCTTTGGCCCAATTATCGATTAGAAGATTTAGCTTGTATGAATCGTTATTGGTTTAATACCAATAATGGCAGTTGTTTCAGTATGGTAAGGATACATATGTATCCGCGATTGAAAATTCATTAATAGTACATTTTTCCTATATTTCCCATACCATATCTGGTCTATGACGACAAAGAGATGCACGCATACATTGTCTTACATTCCATTCTGATACATGATACTAATTCAATGACATATCAATTAGATCTAGAATGAACAAAATTTTCTTATTTTAGGTCTAAACTTTTATCTTTTGTGAGTGAAGAAACCAACCATACTTTTGTATCCCCTTTCAAATCCAATTTTAAAATGAAAATAGGATTGAGTAAGTTTTGTTTTATTAAATTAAAAAAATTAGAAATGAATAACGAAATACAAATTTTTGTATATACCAAATAAAAATTAGGGGCATTATTATTACTGATCAATAAAGATATCTATCAATAAAAAATATCTTAAAATAAAAAGAGGGGGGGAGAGAAGATTTCAGTTTATGGTAAAAAATTCATTCATCTCAGTTATTTCACAAGAAGAAAAAGACGAAAACAGAGGATCTGTTGAATTTCAAATAGTTAGTTTCACCAATAGGATACGAAGACTTACTTCACATTTACAATTACACAAAAAAGACTATTTATCTCAGAGAGGTTTACGTAAAATTCTGGGAAAACGCCAACGATTACTGTCTTATTTGTCAAAGAAAAATAGAATATGTTATAAAGAATTAATTAATCGGTTGGATATTCGGGAGTCAAAAACTCGTTAATTTTATTTTTATTTTTATAAAGGCATTTTGAATTATTTGATTTATTAGATCTTGAATTTTAATGAACTTTTTTTCGTTTTCAGCAATTCATGAAAGAATGAATCGAGGAAAAACCTATGAATATACCGGCTACAAGAAAAGACCTCATGATAGTCAATATGGGCCCCCACCACCCATCAATGCATGGTGTTCTTCGACTCATCATTACTCTAGATGGTGAAGATGTTATTGACTGTGAACCAATATTGGGTTATTTACACCGAGGAATGGAAAAAATTGCGGAAAATCGAACAATTATACAATATTTGCCTTATGTAACACGGTGGGATTATTTAGCTACTATGTTCACAGAAGCAATAACTGTAAACGGACCGGAACAGTTGGGAAATATTCAAGTACCTAAAAGAGCCAGCTATATCAGAATAATTATGTTGGAGTTGAGTCGTATAGCTTCTCATCTGTTATGGCTCGGTCCTTTTATGGCGGATATTGGTGCACAAACTCCCTTTTTCTATATTTTCAGAGAAAGAGAATTAGTATATGATCTATTCGAAGCTGCCACCGGTATGAGAATGATGCATAATTATTTTCGTATCGGAGGAGTAGCGGCCGATCTACCTCATGGCTGGATAGATAAATGTTTGGATTTCTGCGATTATTTTTTAACAAGAGTTGCTGAATATCAAAAACTTATTACACGAAATCCTATTTTTTTAGAACGAGTCGAGGGAGTAGGCATTATTGGTAGAGAGGAAGTAATAAATTGGGGTTTATCGGGACCAATGCTGCGAGCTTCCGGAATACAATGGGATCTTCGTAAAGTTGATCATTATGAATGTTACGACGAATTTGATTGGGAAGTACAGTGGCAAAAAGAAGGAGATTCATTGGCTCGTTATCTAGTCCGAATTGGTGAAATGATAGAATCCGTAAAAATTATTCAACAGGCCCTGGAAGGAATTCCAGGGGGACCCTATGAGAATTTAGAAATACGATACTTTGATAGAGAAAGGAATCCGGAATGGAATGATTTTGAATATCGATTTATTAGTAAAAAGCCGTCTCCTACATTTGAATTGCCGAAACAAGAACTTTATGTGAGAGTAGAAGCCCCAAAGGGAGAATTGGGAATTTTTCTCATAGGGGATCAGAGTGGTTTTCCTTGGAGATGGAAAATCCGCCCGCCGGGTTTTATCAATTTGCAAATTCTTCCGCGGTTAGTTAAAAGAATGAAATTGGCTGATATTATGACGATACTAGGTAGTATAGATATCATTATGGGAGAAGTTGATCGTTGAAATGATAATTGATACACCGGAAGTACAAGATATCGATTCTTTTTCTAGATTCGAATTTTTTAAAGAGGTTTATGGAATTCTATGGGTTCTTGTTCCTATTTTGACTCTTGTAGTGGGAATCACAATAGGCGTACTGGTAATTGTATGGTTAGAAAGAGAAATATCGGCAGGGATACAACAACGTATTGGACCTGAATACGCCGGCCCTTTGGGAGTTCTTCAAGCTCTAGCAGATGGGACAAAACTACTTTTCAAAGAAAATCTTTTTCCATCTAGGGGGGATACTCGTTTATTCAGTATCGGGCCATCCATAGCAGTCATATCAATTTTAGTAAGTTATTCAGTAGTTCCTTTTGGATATCACCTTGTTTTAGCGGATCTCAATATCGGTGTTTTTTTATGGATTGCCATTTCCAGTATTGCTCCAATTGGACTTCTTATGTCGGGATACGGGTCAAATAATAAATATTCCTTTTTAGGCGGTCTACGAGCTGCTGCTCAATCGATTAGTTATGAAATACCATTAACTTTATGTGTGTTATCAATATCTCTACGTGCGATTCGTTGATACATAGACAGAAACTTTTCTCTATTCCTTCCTTTCAAGGAAAGGGTTGGAATGGATTGAGTAGATATCTTCATTTTTTTTTATTCATTATTCGAGTTGATGAACTAAATCAAATAGTTATATGAGTGAAAGAAAACAGCTTATATATAAGAAAGAAAACAGCTTATATATAAATTCGCAGTAAAAAGATTGATTCTCATTTTCTATGTATAAGAGTTAGAGAGTTAAGCGGAAATAAACATAAACAGAAGAGACCGTTTCCCCCAAGATTGGTTGATTAGTCATCCTGACTTGAAGCGGGTTCAAAAGATCAACCGTATTGAGTTTTCACTATCATTTTTATGTATTAGCATAACGGGGGATTGAGCAAAAACGAGTGGATGGTTAGAAACACGAACATATGTAAAGGATTAGTAATGGAGATTATGTAAATTCTCCAAAAGGACATTTTTACATAATATACAAACAAAGAATACTAATTGGGGCTTTAAGTTGGTAGAAATGATCAGGCAGTACTCCCCATGACACGATTCCAATCCAGAGTATACTCCTATCCACCGATTTAATAAATAACTATTCGAAACGAAATAATCCTTTACTTTATTTTGAAAGCCCTCTTTTTCTCAGAAATAGAAAGAAGAATAGGAACGAAAAAAAAAAAAGATATACTTTATTTATTCTTTGTTACTTTTATTCTTTCCCATATACATATTAATAGATATATAATTTGTGTCATAATTAATTAATTAATATCGAATTTTTTTTTCGTACGTGAAACCAACGGGTTATTGATATTTTTACAAGAAGTATTTTATTGAACAGTTAAGTTATTACTGAACAAAGAAGAATTGAAATTTTTATTGAAATTATTAAATTAAAGAAAGGATGAGATCAATTCAGAAGTACTTTTTTTATTTAATTTTGAATTAAAATAATTATAACAGACAGAATTCAATTGGTCTAATTTGGGACCGGCCGATAGTTATCCATCCTACAAACATATCAAGATTCAAAAAAGAATACTGACGCGGTCCCTATATTTATTTCTGGCCTTCAAGGAGCCGTATGAGGTGAAAATCTCATGTACGGTTCTGTAATAGCGATGGTAACAGTGATGGTATCACCGACTATAATTATCTAACAGTTCAAGTACAATTGATATTGTTGAGGCGCAATCAAAATATGGTTTTTGGGGATGGAATTTGTGGCGTCAGCCTATAGGGTTTATCATTTTTATTATTTCTTCCCTAGCAGAATGTGAGAGATTACCTTTTGATTTACCAGAAGCAGAAGAAGAGTTAGTAGCAGGTTATCAAACCGAATACTCGGGTATAAAATTTGGGTTATTTTATGTTGCTTCCTATCTAAACCTATTGGTTTCTTCATTATTTGTAACAGTTCTTTACTTGGGAGGTTGGAATATATCTATTCCGGACATATATGTTTCTGAGCTTTTTGAAATAAATAAAACATGTGGAGTTTTTGGAGCGATAATTGGTATCTTTATTACATTAGCTAAAACTTATTTGTTCTTGTTCATTCCTATCACAACAAGATGGACTTTACCGAGGCTAAGAATGGACCAACTATTGAATCTTGGATGGAAATTTCTTTTACCTATTTCTCTCGGTAATCTATTATTAACAACTTCTTTCCAACTCTTTTCACTGTAAAGTAACATTCTATATTCCCAACGTGTCTCAAACAAGAGAAATAAACAAACATAAAACTATTCATATATATATTAACGATATGTTCTCTATGGTAACTGGGTTCATGAATTATGGTCAACAAACAGTACGAGCTGCAAGGTACATTGGTCAAAGTTTCATGATTACTTTATCCCACGCAAATCGTTTACCCGTAACTATTCAATATCCTTATGAAAAATCAATCACCGCGGAGCGTTTCCGCGGTCGAATCCATTTTGAATTTGATAAATGTATTGCTTGTGAAGTATGCGTTCGTGTATGTCCTATAGATCTACCCGTTGTTGATTGGAAATTGGAAACTGATATTCGCAAGAAACGGCTGCTTAATTACAGTATTGATTTCGGAGTCTGTATATTTTGTGGTAATTGCGTTGAGTATTGTCCAACGAATTGTTTATCAATGACTGAAGAATATGAACTTTCTACTTATGATCGTCACGAATTGAATTATAATCAAATTGCTTTGGGTCGTTTACCAATGTCAGTAATTGACGATTATACAATTCGAACAATTTTGAATTCGCCTCAAATAAATAAGTAAATCTCTTATTAAATAAGTAAATCTCTTATTAACGAATAATTTAGAATTACTTTACTAATAACTAATATAGAAGGAATTTAGGTTTCTTTCGTGTTGTTTGGTCAATAACTACAAATACCAACTATTGATTGGTTGGTAAGAAACGCGTCTTAATTTGGATTGAAAATCCATTAATTAATATATCCATAATTTTTTTTTAATATATCGTTTAGAATTAGAACGACTCTTTCAGATAAAGAATGAAATTAGTCCAATAATAGTACTCACATTTATTCATATCCCTTAGTATTTATTTACTTAGGATTAAATTAGGAATTGCTCAAAAATCATAAAAAAAAATTTTCTGGTCGGGTCTCAATAAGGTCATGAAAAACATTTCTATTTATTTATCTCTTATTTTACATATAATGGATTTGCCCGGACCAATACATGATTTTCTTTTAGTCTTTTTGGGATCGGTTCTTATACTAGGAGGTATGGGGGTGGTATTATTTACCAACCCCATTTATTCTGCCTTTTCATTGGGACTGGTTCTTGTTTGTATATCCTTATTCTATATTCTATTAAACTCTTATTTTGTAGCTGCTGCACAACTCCTTATTTACGTGGGAGCTATAAATGTTTTAATCGTATTTGCTGTGATGTTCATGAATGGTTCAGAATATTACAAAGATTTGAATCTTTGGACCATTGGGGATGTGGTTACTTTGCCAGTTTGTACAAGTATTTTTGTTTTACTCATGATTATTATTACGGATACGTCATGGTACGGAATTATTTGGACTACAAGATCAAACCAGATTATAGAGCAAGATTTGATAAGTAATAGTCAACAAATTGGAATTCATTTATCAACAGATTTTTTTCTTCCATTTGAATTCGTTTCGATAATTCTTTTAGCCGCTTTGATAGGTGCAATTGCCGTGGCGCGACAGTAAAAAATTTATAGAATTAGCAATGCACATTAAACTCTGTTTTATTACATTACATTTATTTCCCTTTAATTCTTTAATTAAAGATTGTTTATGTCTAAAATAGAAATTATTCAATCTATTCTATTAACAATAGAAAATCTGCCTTTGTTCCGTACTTTTTTTTATTCTAGTCAATTGAATCTGTTTAATTGTTGTTCAGTTCATATTGAAATGAATCGAAATTGATAAGGAGTTGGTCAATGATGCTCGAACATGTACTTGTTTTGAGTGCCTACTTATTTTCTATCGGTATCTATGGATTGATCACGAGCCGGAATATGGTTAGAGCCCTTATGTGTCTTGAACTTATACTGAATGCGGTTAATATGAATTTCGTAACATTTTCTGATTTTTTTGATAGTCGCCAATTAAAAGGAAATATTTTCTCAATTTTTGTTATAGCTATTGCAGCCGCTGAAGCAGCTATTGGCCCGGCTATTGTTTCATCAATTTATCGTAACAGAAAATCAACTCGTATCAATCAATCGAATTTGTTGAATAAGTAGTATTAATCATATAAATTCTAATATTCATAAATTAGAATTACCATGACCATACATTACGTAATAATACATGTTTTCAAAAATGTAAGAAATTAAAGTATCTTGGCTCTATCGCATGAGTCAATCCAGAAGTAGATTGATTAGAAAAATTATGATAAATTATTGATTCATCTGGTGTCTAAATATATGATTCATTTACAAGTTTACTAGATCGAAACTTTCTGACATTCAAAAATTTATAGATCCAAATGTCACATTCAGTAAAGATTTATGATACGTGTATAGGGTGTACTCAATGCGTGCGCGCCTGCCCAACGGATGTATTAGAAATGATACCTTGGGACGGGTGTAAAGCTAAGCAAATTGCTTCTGCTCCAAGAACAGAGGACTGTGTCGGTTGTAAGAGATGTGAATCCGCCTGTCCGACAGATTTCTTGAGTGTTCGAGTTTATTTATGGCATGAAACAACTCGAAGTATGGGTCTGGCTTATTAATACGTTCCAGAAAACCCTACTTGAATACATTTGATTTTTTTACCTTTACCGACAAAAACCCGCGCTCAAAAACTATTTATTTTGAGCACGGGTTTTTCTGGTCCAAGTTTATCTTGTTTTTACCATGAATAATTTTCCTTGGTTAACGCTAGTTGTAGTTTTGCCAATATTCGCGGGTTCCTTAATTTTCTTTCTCCCTCATAGAGGAAATAAGATAATTCGGTGGTATACTATAGGTATATGCATAATAGAACTCCTTCTAACAACCTATGCATTCGGTTATCGTTTCCAATTGGATGATCCATTAATGCAACTGACAGAGGATTATAAATGGATCGATTTTTTTGATTTTTACTGGAGATTGGGAATAGATGGAATTTCTATAGGACCCATTTTACTGACAGGATTTATCACAACTTTAGCTACTTTAGCGGCTCGGCCGATTACTCGAGATTCCCGACTATTCCATTTTCTGATGTTAGCAATGTATAGCGGTCAAATAGGACCATTTTCTTCTCGAGACCTTTTACTTTTTTTCATCATGTGGGAGTTAGAATTAATTCCAGTTTATCTACTTCTATCCATGTGGGGGGGAAAGAAACGTTTGTATTCAGCTACAAAATTTATTTTGTACACTGCAGGAAGTTCCGTTTTTTTATTAATGGGAGTTTTGGGTATTGGTTTATATGGTTCCAATGAACCAACATTAAATTTTGAAACATCAGCTAATCAATCGTATCCTGTAGCACTGGAAATAATATTCTATATTGGATTTCTTATTGCTTTTGCTGTCAAATCACCGATCATACCCTTACATACATGGTTACCAGACACCCATGGAGAGGCACATTACAGTACTTGTATGCTTTTAGCCGGAATCTTATTAAAAATGGGAGCGTATGGATTGGTTCGGATCAATATGGAATTATTACCCCACGCCCATTCTATATTCTCTCCCTGGTTGATTATAGTAGGCACAATTCAAATAATCTATGCAGCTTCAACATCTCCCGGTCAGCGTAATTTAAAAAAAAGAATAGCCTACTCTTCTGTATCTCATATGGGTTTCATAATTATAGGAATTGGTTCTATAAGCGATACAGGACTCAACGGAGCCATTTTACAAATAATCTCTCACGGATTTATTGGCGCTGCGCTTTTTTTCTTGGCCGGAACGAGTTATGATAGAATACGTCTTGTTTATCTCGACGAAATGGGCGGAATGGCTATCGCAATTCCAAAAATATTCACGACTTTCAGTATCTTATCAATGGCTTCTCTTGCATTACCGGGCATGAGCGGTTTTGTTGCCGAATTGTTAGTTTTTTTTGGAATACTTACTAGTCAAAAATATCTTTTAATGACAAAAATATTAATTACTTTTGTAATGGCAATTGGAATGATATTAACTCCTATTTATTCATTATCTATGTTACGCCAGATGTTCTATGGATACAAGCTTTTTAATGCCCCAAACTCTTATTTTTTTGATTCTGGACCGCGAGAATTTTTTGTTTCGATCTCTATCCTTTTACCTGTAATAGGTATTGGTGTTTATCCCGATTTCGTTTTATCATTATCAGTTGACAAGGTCGAAGCTATTATATCCAATTATTTTTTTCGATAGTTTTTGTGAGTAAACCAAAAAATGAAACTGAAATCCCATGATTTTAAAAATGGTTGATTGTACAATAAAAAAATGAGTCTTTTATATTCTTTTAAGTAAAATAAATAAATTGGAATTCTATTATAACTAGATATCTTTTGAATTTGTGAGAACCATTTGAATCAAGTAATGGAAATGATTCAAATGGTTCTTGATTGTTTACATGAAGTTTTCGTATATATACCTGTATGCCGTCCTATGTTTATATTCGTCAAGTCTTTTATTCAATTAGATGTTAATGTAAATGAACCATAACTATGCAACCCTATTCCTAATAGATTAACCCCAAAATAGCATATCCAAATTATAAGAAAGCCCATTGAGGCCACAATTGCAGAATTTACACTTTCAAAAATTTTATTTGTTCTAATATGTAAATAAATAGCGAATATGGTCCAAGTAATAAATGCCCAAGTCTCCTTTGGATCCCAATTCCAATATGATCCCCATGCTTCATTAGCCCATACTGCTCCCGAAAGAATACCTACGGTTAAAAGGATAAACCCTAGACTAATAATACGATAACTCCAACGATCCAATTGTTGAATCAATTGATACCTGTAATAATTTTGAGACGAAATAAAAGAAGTGTTTCGTAAGACATTGTTTCTTTCGTTCACGTATTGAATCTCACTAAAGTAAACTGACTCATTTTCTAAATTATTGCTTTTACTAAAAATCCTTATGAATTTTCGAAATGTAATGACTAGAAGAGCTAGTGATAATAATGATCCACACAAAAGAGCTGCATAGCTCAATACCATCATACTTACGTGCATCATTAACCAATGGGATTGGAGAGCGGGTACTAATATCGCGGATTGATGCATTTCAGTTAAAAGACCCGAAGTAGCAAAACCTTGAGTAAAAATAGCACTTGGCGCGGTTATTGCGCTTAAATGGTTTTTATGTTTTTTAAAATACGGAATAATATGAATAATGGAAAAACTCCACGAAAGAAAAATTAATGATTCATATAAATCACTTAATGGTAAATGCCTCAAATACATCCAACGAGTAACTAATAATCCTGTTATGCAGAAAAAAGTAGCTATCATCCCCTTTTCTGACGAATCATCTAGTCCTACGATTTCATCGACTAATAAAATTATCAAATGAATTGTAATTACAATTGAAACGATCGAAAAGGATATATGAGTTAATATATGCTCTAAAGTTGAAAATATCATAAAAATTATTAAATTAATAAGGGCGTCCCTCAATTATAGGAATTGAAATCGGGAATTGAATTCATTATAGGACTTACTCTTTTAGAAGATGCCATGCCGCCACTCGGACTCGAACCGAGATGCTCTAGCACTGCTTCCTAAGAGCAGCGTGTCTACCGATTTCACCATAGCGGCTTATTCGAAATCATAATAACCTATTTTTATTCAATCGTCGAGCTTGAAGGAGTTAATTCAATCCAATATTTTTTTTTAGGAAAACATTCAAATTGATGAATAAAAACTTGTTTAAAAATTAGGGATTAAAACGTTTTCGTTAACGTTAATAATATTGATTTTTCTTATTATTATCTTTTTATTTAGTTATTTAGTATTTTAGGATGTCAATTTTATTTAACTGAACTAACAATGTATTTTTTCGTAGGCTATTACTTTATGCTCTCCTAAAACTAAAATGGAACAGTTGTAACTAGATAATTTTTACTTCAATCCCTGGATATAAGTAAAAAAAACGTTCTGCCTCGTTTGCATTTTTTAATGATTAATTTCTTTTATCATTTATTTTATTAATCTAAAATAAAAAATGCATTTTATCGATTAATAAAAAAATAGAATTTTTATATAACACAATTTCAGCGATACACTCAAAAGATTTATGTAAATATTTGCATAGTTAGGTTGCGTTAGGATTTTTTGTTGTGTAGAGAATTTGCGTTAAGATTTAGCAAACCCATTAAGTTAGGTATTTGGGATGGTCGTATCAATCATATAAAAAAATTTCGTATAGAAATTGTCCCGTACTTCAAAATATTTTCTAAAATTTTGAATTAATATATATACATTATATCTTGATCGATCTTCCAATCGAAACATAGGATCTAAAATAGATCACTCAAAATTGGCGCATTCGTCATATAACTACCTAAAAATGGAAACGGGGCTTTTATTAATTTAATTGGGTTTAAGGAATTTATATAGTGATAATAATTTCTAAAACCCAAAATAATGGTTTAAAAGATTATAAAAAACATTTTAAACTTAATCAATTAGTTTCAACGACCTCTTCTTTATAATATAAAATCAAAAATATAACTAAAAAAAAAATTCTTTTTATTATTGAGTAAGGGCGATGGGGAAAGTGATAATCCCCATCCGGAAAATGATAAAACATACTAAAATGAAAGGCGAAACCTTGCGCTTGCGTTTACCCTTTTTTCAAACAAAAAAGTACCATTCATTTTTAGAATTCAGTAGACAACAGAATTCTTATCTATATCAGAAACGAAAGAAAAATTTGGCTTCAAATTAAAGTAAAACAAATTCAATTTTATATTCGTTTTAAATTAAAACATTATGAGACTAATTCTTTTTTATTTATTTTATTTTTTTTATTTATTTTTAATGTATATTGTTTATATTGTAATTTATCTTATATATTAATATTTATTCTTTTACTATACTATTATGATGTTAATATTAATTAGAATTGATAAATATTATTTATCATTTTTATAACTTATAAATCTTATAAATAAACTAGAAACAAAATTATATTACTTTATTAGTTATTAGAACGATTCAGATTATTTATTTGTTACACAAAAAAAACTTTTAGAACTCCCGGTAGAAAGAGATTTCGCTAACGAAAAAGCTTTCAATGCTGCCCTATATCCCTTCCTTTTCCAAATATTTTTACGAATACGTTTTTTTGAAATAGAGGTGCGCTTTTTTGGAACTGCCATTAAAAAGTTATAATAGGTTTTTCGGTTGGATGTGAAAGACATCTATTGTTCAAAATCAATTGTTCTTTACTACTCTCTATCTATTTTTTCTCTAAATTAGACTCCAAAAAAAAGGGGGGGTTAAAAATCACATAAAATATTAATAAGAACGATAAGGTACACTATGCCAAATAGATTGAAAAGGTACACTATGCCAAATAGATTGAAGTTGATAAAAAAAAAAAAAAAAATAATAAAAAAAAAGAAAGATTGTCCGTTTCGTTTTCTTTCTATTTTCGTCGTGTTACATTTATACATGTAATAAAAAAATCTAAAAGTTTAATAACCCTTCTCCCGCTTCATTAAAAAAAAAAAACTTTAATAATTTTTTCTATTATATTAATTAATTTAATATTAATTTAATTGTTCAAGCTCGAAGAAAGAGTCCACAAAATTTTAATTATCAAATGAGACTAGTAGTTAATCTGTTAAAGGATACAAAATACATAATTTAAAGGCATTTTATTTTCCCCCTTTTTTTTTTTCCGTAAAATTAAAGTGTTGGATATCATAGCATTTCCTACAAATAGCTTTTATTGTAATGGAAGACAAACAATTAGTTACAAAACAAATTGGTTAATGATTCTAAATAACCGAATTACAATAAATAGTTTTAGTTATGGGCTTTATGATTCATATCAAATACTGTTTTTGGTATAATTATTTATCCTTGTTCTATAGATATAAAAAAATTATTGTAATACGTAATAATTAAAATGAAAATTCGAATTTTCATTTTTTATCTTCATAAAATTTTATTTAAAAATTTGAATTTAATATTAACAATTCAGTATTAATAAAATTAAATACGTATTTATTTTTCACTAGTGACTTATTTATATCATTTGACCAATTATAACCTCTTGATTTTAAATATTTGAAGTAGTTTGGAAAGATTCAGAATAATTAAGGCTAGAAAATTCTATTTAAGTTTTATTTTATATATCTTAATTTTTTTTTTATTAACCGACCCCTTTCAAAAGAAAAGAAATAAGAACCGGTGACTCAGAAACAATTAATTAAGATAATTTTTTTTTTTTTTTTTTTTTATGGAATATACATATCAATATTCATGGATTATACCTTTCATTCCACTTCCAGTTCCTATCTTAATTGGAACAGGACTTCTACTTTTTCCAACGGCAACAAAAAATCTTCGCCGTATGTGGGCTTTTCCTAGTGTTTTATTATTAAGTATAGTTATGGTTTTTTCAGCCCTTTTTTCTATTCAGCAAATAAATAAGAATTCTGTCTATCAATATGTATGGTCTTGGACCATCAATAATGATTTTTCTTTAGAATTTGGCTGCTTGGTTGATCCACTTACTTCTATTATGTCGATATTAATCACTACTGTTGGAATTATGGTTCTTATTTATAGTGACAATTATATGTCTCATGATCAGGGATATTTGAGATTTTTTGCTTATATGAGTTTTTCCAATACTTCAATGTTGGGATTAGTTACTAGTTCGAATTTGATACAAATTTATATTTTTTGGGAATTAGTTGGAGTGTGTTCTTATCTATTAATAGGTTTTTGGTTCACACGACCCAGTGCCGCGAATGCTTGTCAAAAAGCGTTTGTAACTAATCGTGTCGGGGATTTTGGTTTATTATTAGGAATTTTGGGTTTTTATTGGATAACAGGTAGTTTCGAATTTCGGGATTTGTTTGAAATATTCAATAACTTGGTTTCTAATAATGAAGTTAATTTTTTATTTGTTACTTTATGCGCCTCTCTATTATTTGCCGGCGCTGTTGCTAAATCCGCCCAATTTCCACTTCATGTATGGTTACCTGATGCCATGGAAGGGCCTACCCCCATTTCGGCTCTTATACATGCCGCTACTATGGTAGCAGCAGGAATTTTTCTTGTAGCTCGGCTTCTTCCTCTTTTCATAGTTATACCTTACATTCTAAATCTAATAGCTTTGATAGGTATAATAACATTATTTTTAGGAGCCACTTTAGCTCTTGCTCAAAAAGATATTAAGAAAAGCTTAGCTTATTCTACAATGTCTCAATTGGGTTATATGATGTTAGCTCTAGGTATGGGGTCTTATCGAGCTGCTTTATTTCATTTGATTACTCATGCTTATTCGAAGGCATTGTTGTTCTTAGGATCTGGATCAATTATTCATGCGATGGAAGCTATTGTTGGATATTCTCCAGATAAAAGTCAGAATATGGTTCTTATGGGCGGTTTAAGAAAACATGTACCAATTACAAAAACTGCTTTTTTATTGGGTACACTTTCTCTTTCTGGTATTCCACCCCTTGCTTGTTTTTGGTCCAAAGATGAAATTCTTAATGATAGTTGGTTGTATTTACCTATTTTTGCAATAATAGCTTGGTCCACAGC